GATCAATAAATTAAGTTTAATTCTATATCTACACATACCAAAAACATAAAAAAATCCGAATACCAATCTAATCTATTCTATCTAATCTATTCTATAGATATTTGGGCTAGAGTTGACAAACAAACAAAACCAGCAATATACTTTATTAGTATCGCATAGAAATCTAAATGGGGCGTGGCCAAGTGGTAAGGCAACGGGTTTTGGTCCCGCTATTCGGAGGTTCGAATCCTTCCGTCCCAGAACATATATATTCTCTGACAATATAGATTGCTTTTTTAACAATGTTCTGTTTAAAATCGAAATGTTAGCTGGAATGTGATTGTTATTTCTGATTTTTTTCTTCGATGAATCATTTTTTTTTCAAAAACTGAATCGAGATGCGAAAGAATCCATATTCCCTATCTCGTATTCTCTACCCCCTAAATTAGCCTAATTAGATTCCATTTTCGTTTTTGTAGATTTCTTGACTTTTCGCCAAGAGGGGGTTTTTGGTAATAATTAAATTCACTAAGTCTCTTAATTCTTAATCAATGAGGTAGGCTAAAATAGAAAAAAAAGGAGCAAAAACTGGACTTAATCTGGACTTGTTTGGCTTTGTGCCTAGACAGCTTTCATTTCGTAAAAATAAAAAAGACTAGGACACCCCCTTCTTTTGATTTATGCTGCATCAGTCCCATAGAATGGGGTAGATAGGAGTTAATCAGTAATGGGAAGGCGTTCATTTCAATATCTATAAACGGTGACAATTGCTCAGTCTATTTGATCGAATTGATAGATACGAAACCCTCCCCATTCTTTGGATTTTATCAATCAGATGAAAAAAAAAAAAGACTTATCTTTTTTCCTAAGATGATCAAAAGTTATTTTTAACTATCAAATTTTCTTGGAATAATGATGTGGAAAGGGGAACTTTCTAAATTTATTCGAAATTTATAAAGATAAATACTTTTAATCATTCCTTAGAAGCTGAATCTTTCTCTCCTATTAAGTCACGTGAAGATGCAGAATCAAAAAGAATTCGTTTATTCGTCTTATTTATTATTATTTATATAAAAAACTTATTTATTATATATATTTATTAATTAATATATTATATATATTTATTAATTAATAATTAATATTATATTAATATTATAATGTTAGACAAATTAATATTAGCGATGGGGTCTTACTAAGACTTCTTCAGAAAAATCTTTATCCACCTATATATAGTATTATTTATATCTATATACTATAGATATAGAAGATATAGAAAATACTATAGATTATGGTGTTTATACATCAGCCCAACCAATGACTATTCATGATTCCATAATTGAATCAATTCCATACCGGTTCTTAGAGGAATGTTATGGTAAAACTTCGTTTGAAACGATGTGGTAGAAAGCAACGTGCGACTTGAAGGACACGATCCGTTGTGGATTTGTACATCCACCATTTTTTGTAGGAATGAAGGTGCTCTTAGCTCGACATCATTGGTTCTGTTTCACTAGAACCCCTCTTTGTTGTCTTGGAATGTAAATAGTCCATGATGGAGCTCGAGTAGAAAGTATTAATTTATTTCTCGGGGCAAGGGTCTAGGGTTAATGCCAATCAATAAAAAAATTGAAACAACTTCGTAAATATATCTTAGGTATGGAAATCGAAAGAATCCAATTCGAGCAAGTTTCAAATTAAAAAATTTATTGGAATTGATGAAACTTTTTCGATCCAAAGTGTTTCACGAGGGAATCCATCATCTTGTAGGATTCTTTCATAGAAATCGCAAAAGGGGTATGTTGCTGCCATTTTGAACGGATTAAAAAGCACCGAAGTAATGTCTAAACCCAATGATTTAAAATAAAACAAAGATAAAGGATCCCAGAACAAGGAAACACCTTTTTAATTGTCTTAATAACTGGATCAGACTGAAGAATCCGATTTTAAACGAGACAAACAAAAAAGGAGGAAAGACCGCTCAATAAATGAAATTGTCGAAAGATTTTCCTTTGAACTGTTTGAAAGTTATCTAACTTGAGTTATGAGAGTACGAATGGTTTCTTTTTCATTTTAAGTAAGAACGAAGAAAAAAAGACTTACATCTTTAATTGCTTTGATCATTTTATGGATCCAGTTGTCATTTCTTAGATAGAATTCCATAGAGAGACAAAACTTCGAATACACCTCAATTCTCGAGCCGTACGAGGAGAAAGCTTCCTATACGTTTCTAGGGGGGGTGTTGTTCATCTACATCTATCCCAATGAGCCGTCTATCGAATCGTTGCAATTGATGTTCGATCCCGAAGAGAAGGAAAAGATCTTCAGAAAGTGGGTTTTTATGATCCGATAAAGAATCAAACTTATTTAAATGTTCCTGCTATTTTATATTTCCTTGAAAAAGGGGCTCAACCTACAGAAACTGTTCAGGATATTTTAAAGAAGGCAGAGGTTTTTAAGGAACTTCGTCCTAATCAATCGAAATTCAATTAAGGAAATAAATTAAGGAAATACAAAAAAGGGG